TATAAGTGATAGTGAAAGTATAAGTGATAGTGAAAGTATAAGTGATAGTGAAAGATCTGATGATTTCGATCTAAGTCAAAAATACAAACATTTATGGGTTCTGTGCGAAAATTGTTATGGATTAAATTACAAAAATTTTTTTAAGTCAAAACTGAATATTTGTGAACAGTGTGGATATCATTTGAAAATGAGTAGTTCAGATAGAATCGAACTTTTGATTGACCCGGGTACTTGGGATCCTCTGGATGAGAGTATGGTCTCGACGGACCCCATTGAATTTGATTCAGAAGAGGCAGAAGAATTTGATTCAGAAGAGGCAATTGAATTTCATTCAGAAGAGGCAGAAGAATTTCATTCAGAAGAGGCAATTGAATTTCATTCAGAAGAGGCAGAAGAATTTGATTCAGAAGAGGCAGAAGAATTTGATTCAGAAGAGGCAGAAGAATTTGATTCAGAAGAGGCAGAAGAATTTGATTCAGAAGAGGCAGAAGAGGAACCTTATGGAGATCATATTGATTCTTATCAAAGAAAGACAGGTTTAACTGACGCTGTTCAAACAGGCATAGGTCAACTAAATGGTATTCCCATAGCAATTGGGGTCATGGATTTTCAGTTCATGGGAGGAAGTATGGGATCTGTAGTCGGTGAGAAAATCACCCGTTTGATCGAATATGCTACTAATCAATCTCTACCTGTTATTATTGTATGTGCTTCTGGAGGAGCACGCATGCAAGAAGGAAGTTTGAGCTTGATGCAAATGGCTAAAATATCTTCTGCTTTATATAATTATCAATTAAATAAAAAGTTATTCTATGTATCAATTCTTACATCTCCTACAACTGGTGGAGTTACAGCTAGTTTTGGTATGTTGGGAGATATCATTATTGCTGAACCTAATGCCTACATTGCATTTGCGGGTAAAAGAGTAATTGAACAAACATTGAATAAGACAGTACCCGAAGGTTCACAAGAGGCTGAGTATTCATTCCATAAGGGCTTATTCGATCCAATCGTACCACGTAATCTTTTAAAAGGTGTTCTGGGTGAGTTATTTCAGCTCCACGGTTTCCTTCCCTTGACTTAAAATTTTAAAAACGAAAGTACAGCACTAGATTCAGTTATTTGTAGTGAGCAATAAATAATTCATCATCGTGACAAAAAACCGATAAAAATGACGTTTGGTCACATAAATTCTGCTTGATGTATAGTTATAATATAATTTAATGTAAATATATTAATGAATGTCTAATAAATATAGAATAAATATAGAAATATCTATGTAGTAACAGAAGTAATCTCTATATCTTCCGAAAATCCATTTTTTGACTTTTACGATGAATCCCTCTTGTATCGGATTAGTTAGAGTCGCGAACTCATAAAAACTTCTTATTATTTTAGTTTTAGAAAGAAGATAAGAATGAAAACAGGATAAGAAAAAGTTTATTAAATGGAATTATCATACATATTCGTGTAGAAAGATAAATAAAATAGGTCCACTTAATGTAATGTAGTTTTACGTTTCTTGCACTTAATATTATTTTGCATTTATTAACTACTTAATATTATTTATATTATAATAGATAGACTACTTATCATAAGATATCTTTATAAGAGGTTCAAATATTAAATTGAGGCACCCATTCTATGACAGATTTCAACTTACCCTCTATTTTTGTGCCTTTAGTAGGCCTAGTATTTCCGGCAATTGCAATGGCTTCTTTATTTCTTTATGTCCAAAAAAATAAGATTGTCTAGCTGCGATGTATGGGACCAAACCGCATCAAGTTATTTCAATCAACACTGGATCATTATTTAGGTATCCATTTTTTTAGTGGAATGTGGTACGATATGTGACTCCTTGCGAATACAAATGAAAGGAAGAGCCGTTTTGCATGCGTATACATTATATCTGTATAAATGCATGTATATGTAGGTATAGCTCTGGTAAAAGCGGATCATCAAATATTTAAAGTGGAAAGTCAATGTATCTAACCAATTACTTCTAATGTTCACATTAAGTGCTAGTTGATGAGAGTTACCTCGGGCTCGGGAGCAAGAAAAGAAAAGTCAAATTCATTTGGTTTATTCTCCCAATTCCAATCGAATGCAATTGGATCTAGTATAGTATGAACTGGCGATCAGAACATATATGGATAGAACTTATAACGGGGTCTCGAAAAATAAGTAATTTTTTCTGGGCCTGTATCCTTTTTTTAGGTTCACTGGGATTCTTAATCGTTGGAACTTCCAGTTATCTTGGTAGGGATCTGATATCCGTATTTCCTTATCAGCAAATATCTTTTTTTCCACAAGGGATTGTGATGTCTTTCTATGGAATTGCGGGTCTATTCATTAGTTCCTATTTGTGGGGCACAATTTTGTGGAATGTAGGTAGTGGTTATGATCGATTCGATAGAAAAGAAGGAATAGTGTGTATTTTTCGTTGGGGATTTCCTGGAAAAAATCGTCGTATCTTCCTTCGCTTCCTTATGAGCGATATTCAGTCAATCAGAATGGAGGTTAAAGAGGGCCTTTATACTCGCCGTGTCCTTTATATGGAAGTCAGGGGCCAGGGAACTATTCCCTTGACTCGTACTGATGAGAATTTAACTCCACGAGAAATTGAACAAAAAGCTGCGGAATTAGCCTATTTCTTGCGCGTACCAATTGAAGTATTTTGAAATGAAACGAGGAATAAATACTTTCTCGGCATGAGGGAAGGAATTCGGTAATCCTTTTTTTCTTTTTTTAATACAACTGAACAACTGAAGTTTCTTCAGAATGCTCATTTGAGTAGAACATGCTAGATTCTATTTCTTTGTTCTGTTGATGTGGCGGTGACCCTTAGAATAAAGCAAAAACAGGGGGACGTATATGGAACAAAACGACTAAACTATAATAAAAAGTCATTTTTCGTCTGCCAAAAATTTTTTACGTGTATGCTGGAGTTCAACTCAATTCTTTCTTTCATACTAGTAACAAGTATAATAAGTATGGATTCATTACATATACCCAAACCGGGCATTTCGAAATAATGACTTGGTCCACGGTGGAGTTTTTTCGTCTTGAAATTTGAATAATATTCTTCAAGTGGTTTTTGAGCATTCATCAAAAAGAACAAATAAGGATGCAATACAATTGGTTCTAATTTGTTCAATTGAAATATCTGAATATTTGCTTATTTTTTTTTTCATCCAAAACAGACTCTATCTTTATTCTATTTCCATATTTAATTTAGACCCAAGATTTAATTTAGTTAGATCAAGGACTAAATAAAGAACTGAATAATTATACAAAAATTGAGAATAGATCCATAGGTTCCACACCTTGTTATAGAACTCATGCTTCAGAGAAATATCAAATAAGATAAAATTCACAAATAAAATGAAGCAGGTTTATTAACAATTCAAAAAAAAAAATAAAAGTGAAAAAAAAAAGAAAGCGTTGATTTTCCTTCCATATCTTGCATCTATAGTATTTTTACCCTGGTGGGTCTCTCTCTCATTTAATAAATGTCTGGAACCTTGGGTTAGTGATTGGTGGAATGCCAGGCAATCCGAAACTTTCCTGAATGATATTCAAGAAAAGAACGTTCTAGAAAAATTCATAGAATTAGAACAACTATTTCTGTTGGATGAAATGATAAAGGAGTACCCCGAGACACATCTACAAAAGCTTCGTATAGGAATCCACAAAGAAACAATACAATTGGTCAAAATACATAATGAATATAATTTACATAGCATTTTGCATTTCTCGACAAATATAATCTGTTTCGCTATTCTAAGTAGTTATTTTATTCTGAGTAATGAAAAACTTGTCATTCTTAATTCTTGGGTTCAGGAATTCTTATATAACTTAAGTGACACAATAAAAGCCTTTTCTATTCTTTTAGTCACTGATTTATGGATCGGATTCCACTCTCCACATGGTTGGGAACTAATGATTGGTTCGGTCTACAACGATTTTGGATTGACACATAACGATCAAATTATATCTGGTCTTGTTTCCACTTTTCCAGTCATTCTAGATACAATTGTGAAATATTTGATTTTCCATTATTTAAATCGTGTATCTCCTTCACTTGTAGTTATTTATCATTCAATGAATGAATGAGAATATTCGATCTCTTGATATCAATCAAATCAGAAAGAATCTTTCTTCGTGCATAACGAAATTAAAATTTGACTTACTCTTTCTTTATACCTCTACCTGTTTATTCAAGGTATTCGTCCTATATTCCAGTACAATTATTCCAGTACAATGACAACAGACTTGTGGATAGGGAACTATACTAGCTACCTACCTAATTTATTGTAGAAATTTGGGGATCGATGATTGGACCATGCAAAATAGAAATACTTTTTCTTGGGTAAAGGAGCGGATGACTCGATTTATTTCTGTATCGATCGTGATATATGTAATAACTCAGACACCTATTTCAAATGCATATCCTATTTTTGCGCAGCAGGGTTATGAAAATCCACGAGAAGCAACTGGACGAATTGTGTGTGCCAATTGCCATTTAGCTAATAAGCCCGTGGATATTGAGGTTCCGCAATCTGTGCTTCCTGATACTGTATTTGAAGCAGTTGTTAGAATCCCTTATGATACGCAACTGAAACAAGTTCTTGCTAATGGCAAGAAGGGGGGTTTGAATGTGGGGGCTGTTCTTATTTTACCCGAGGGATTTGAATTAGCCCCTCCCGATCGTATTTCTCCCGAGATGAAAGAAAAGATAGGCAATCTTTCTTTTCAGAGTTATCGTCCCACTAAAAAAAATATTCTTGTGGTAGGTCCCGTTTCTGGTCAGAAATATAGGGAAATCGTCTTTCCTATTCTTTCTCCCGACCCTGCTACGAGGAAGGACGTTCACTTCTTAAAATATCCCATATATGTAGGCGGAAACAGGGGAAGGGGTCAGATTTATCCCGATGGGAGCAAGAGTAACAACACTGTCTATAATGCCACATCCGCAGGTATAGTAAGCAAAATAGTAC